TAATCAACTAATCAGAATGGTTCGTTATTAGACCTAGACCATTGTATTTGATTCGCCAAATACATCATTATTGTAGACTCTTTCTTATGTATGGCGCAACCCAATCCCAGTTTTTCCACTTTGTAATCCCTTCCTTTTTTGAATCTCAATATCTAAATAATAAGAAATTCACTCTTGACAGTGATCTATGTTGTAGATGTAAATCCTAGATGTGAAACTATCCGGAATTCGTTCATGAAAAGGTAGAAAAAGAATAGTCGAAAATTTAGATACTGAAATAAGAAACAACGGCCACTGCAATAGAAATACTAAATCATAAATAGAATTCGGGTTCGAATTCCATAGATAATATGGATGGGATTGTTTATAATGATAGAGAAATAAAACACTTCCTCATGCATAATTCTTCTCCATTTACTTGATATTTTGAAAATAGGTTGGGGTTAGTTGAACTTGAAAATTCACCCATTGAATGAGTAAACAAGGCAATTGGATTCGGTTGGATGCGACCATCAAAATGGAGTACTAACTCCCATTTCTTTTTGAATTATTTGAATTAACCGATCCACTTGCTATTTTATTATTCTATTCTTGCTATTTTATTATTCTATTCTTGCTATTTTATTATTCTATTATGGAACATTTTCTTTTTTTTGTTTGTAAAAAATTTCGACCTAGTTCACTTGCTTACGATTATGAAAATCAATCCTACTCCTTCTGGGCCTGGGGTTTCCACACTTGAAGAAAAAAAACCGGGGCGTATCGCTCAAATCATTGGTCCGGTACTGGATGTATCCTTTCCCCCAGGCAAAATGCCTAATATTTACACCGCTTTGGTAGTGAAGGGTCGAGAGACTGCCGGCCAGCAAATTAATGTCACTTGTGAGGTACAGCAATTATTAGGAAATAATCGAGTGAGAGCTGTAGCTATGAGTGCTACAGATGGTCTGATGAGAGGAATGGATGTGATTGACACGGGAGCTCCTCTAAGTGTTCCAGTCGGTAGATCAACTCTCGGACGAATTTTCAACGTTCTTGGAGAACCTGTTGATAATTTAGGTCCTGTAGATACTCGACGAACATCTCCTATTCATAGATCTGCGCCTGCCTTTATAGAATTAGATACCAAATTATCTATTTTTGAAACCGGGATAAAAGTAGTGGATCTTTTAGCGCCTTATCGTCGTGGGGGGAAAATAGGACTATTCGGTGGAGCTGGAGTGGGTAAAACAGTACTCATCATGGAATTGATCAATAACATTGCCAAAGCCCACGGGGGTGTATCTGTATTTGGCGGAGTAGGCGAACGTACTCGTGAAGGGAATGACCTTTACATGGAAATGAAAGAGTCTGGAGTGATTAATGAACAAAATATTCCAGAATCAAAAGTAGCTCTAGTCTATGGTCAGATGAATGAACCACCGGGAGCTCGTATGAGGGTTGGTTTGACTGCCCTAACCATGGCGGAATATTTCCGGGATGTTAATAAACAAAACGTCCTTCTATTTATCGACAATATTTTCCGTTTTGTACAAGCAGGATCTGAAGTATCCGCCTTATTGGGGAGAATGCCTTCTGCTGTGGGTTATCAACCTACCCTTAGTACAGAAATGGGTTCTTTGCAAGAAAGAATTACTTCTACCAAAAAGGGATCCATAACTTCTATTCAAGCAGTTTATGTACCTGCGGACGATTTAACCGACCCCGCCCCTGCTACGACATTTGCACATTTAGATGCGACTACCGTACTTTCAAGAGGACTGGCTGCCAAAGGGATCTATCCAGCAGTAGATCCTTTAGATTCCACGTCAACTATGCTACAACCTCGGATCGTTGGTCAGGAACATTACGAAACTGCGCAAAGAGTTAAGCAAACTTCACAACGTTATAAAGAACTTCAGGACATTATAGCTATCCTTGGGTTGGACGAATTATCGGAAGAGGATCGTTTAACCGTAGCAAGAGCACGAAAAATGGAACGTTTCTTATCACAACCCTTCTTCGTAGCAGAAGTATTTACCGGCTCTTCAGGGAAATATGTTGGTCTAGCAGAAACAATTAGGGGGTTTCAACTGATCCTTTCCGGAGAATTAGATGTCCTTCCTGAGCAGGCCTTTTATTTGGTAGGTACCATCGATGAAGCTACCGCGAAGGCTATGAACTTAGAAGTGGAGAGCCAGAAATGACTTTAAATCTTTGTGTATTGACTCCTAATCGAATTGTTTGGGATGCAGAAGTGAAAGAAATCATTTTATCTACTAATAGTGGCCAAATTGGTGTATTACCAAATCACGCCCCTATTGCCACGGCTGTAGATATAGGTATTTTGAAAATACGTCTTAACGACCAATGGGTAAAAATAGCTCTGATGGGTGGTTTCGCTAGAATAGGCAATAATGAGATCACCATTTTAGTAAATAATGCGGAAAAGGATAGTGACATTGATCTACAAGAAGCTCAGCAAACTCTTGAAATAACTGAAGCTAACTTGAGTCGAGCTGAAGGCAAGAGACAAACAATTGAAGCAAATTTAGCTATCAGACGAGCTCGGACACGAGTCGAAACTCTCGATGTTATTTCGTAACTCCTTTTCGTAACTCCTTGGTGCACCCAAATAATCTAAAGAAGTTCCGTTTATCCGAGGTATTTGGATTCTGCCGATTGAATCCCTCAAAATGTAATGGTAATCTGGTCCAACCAAAAAAGAACTAGAATCCGAGGAGTGGGGGGTAAAGAAAAAAGATGATGGGTAGAAAAACTTATTAGATACCAGTGCCTCCGCTATCTAATAAGTTCTACCTACTATTGGATTTGAACCAATGACTCTCGCCGTATGAAAGCAATACTCTAACCACTGGGTTAAGTAGGTAATTTATCATCACAAAGAGAAACAAAAGGGACCCATCATATCGATGGATTGATTATAGACGGAATCTTATTTCTACGCAATACCAATCCTTAACATGGCAGGAAACAGATCCGAAGATATCATGTGGGATATTCATCTTGACAAGAAATTCTTTACATGCTAAAATAGGTAGCATTAAGGGCTATAGCTCAGTTGAGTAGAGGACCTCGTTTACACGCGCGCCAATGTTTTTAAGGGGAGTCCATTCATGCAATCAACAGAATTGATCTTATGGAGAAATCGATGTCTTACTCCCTGTATTCGAGGAAACAAGAGAACAATAGCCTGACTTTTGGTTCAGTCCAATTTTGGTGCCAATAATTAAGGGTATAAATAGAACCCAACGTTGATTTCATAATTAATTGATAAGGTAAATATCTAGTCCATTCAATGCTAGGCATAATGAGTATAAGGACCTCAAACTAATATCTTTTCGTCCTATGAACTTTAAGGTGTATAAAGTTTCATATTTAACTCTTTGAACAGAGCGATAGAAACTTCATTTCACTTAGGTTGATCTAGGTCGGAGGCAGACCTATGTCAAGGTAACTCTTCTTTGAAACACTTTGGTATTGCTCCTGGATCCGCATTCAAATAATGCATGTGGAGCCATCTCGTTATCTTTCTGTCAAGAAAAAGTATGGCAAACTATCTGATATTTATATTAGTTGATGAAAGAGCCCAATGCAAAAAAAATGCACGTTGGGTCTTTGAAACAGTTCGAATCATTTCGATAATAATAATAAGTTTGATCTGTTTTACCGAGAAAGTCTACGGTTCAAATCCGTATAGCCCTAATTTTTAATGAAAATGAATTTCAAATAAAATAAAATAGAGAAGAGGACAGCCCAGCCCCCTATTTCATTCAGTTTCATTCGTTTAATTAATCCGAAGTTCCTTAATTAAAAAACCCTTTTTTGAAATATCATGAACAATGAAAATGAAATAGACTAGTCTGGTCGGATTTTATGATGCCCCGCAGCCCTTGATTCGCCTTCGCCACTGACCTGCCCCTTTCCTGAACCAGAAGGACCAGGAGCAGGAAGCGCACCGCTATCAGGATTCCTATTCCTAGGAGCTCTTGATGAACTCAACCTAACCTTAGGCACAGCATCTGCGCTCTGGGCTCTTATCAGAAGTCCTTTTTGGACTGGACTGTTTTTTGGTATGTAGTTGCGGAGATCGCCGCTGCTGTGAATTCTTCTTTTGAATTTGAAGAAGTCATCTTCTCTTTCGGACAAGAGAATTTGATGATGGGTCAAAGACCCCTCGACCTGTTGCGCCTTTTTGTCCACATTCTGTGCAACCTCTCCCGACTCGATTGGCGTTACCCTTGGGGCCGAAGTCTCATCCGCGCCTGCTGAAATCTAAATCGTTTTCTTCGTCCCAAGTGCCTTCCGGGAAGTAGTCATCCACGCCCACAGATGCCGACAACGGACTTATGGACAGATCTGTAGTGGAAGATAGACTTATCGACAGATCTGTAGTGGAAGATAGACTTATTGACAGATTTGAATATCGACTTAGAGATAGATTCGGAATTGAATATGGACTCACAGATAGATCTGGAGGTGAATCTTCTTTGTCGAGGATTGGGGATAAATCCAAATCACTAATTTTCGAGAAATCGACATTACTAAGTCTCTGGTTGCGGTTTCGTAGGGATAGCTCTTGTAGGAATGCCTCGTTGTACGCTAGACCTGTGTCGGCAATTTGCTCTACGCCCTTTGACTTCAAAGGGATGGGAATAGGCAGGGATACTTGTCTTTCAGGTTCTTCTTCCATTTGCCAGACGATCGCTGTGGGCCGAGGGGGAGTTGGAGGATTCTTTGGTTTGCCCAATAAAAAGAAACCGACTGCCCAATTTAGCGCAGTGATAGATCCTCCAACGCGGAAAGCTGTTTTGCTTAATACGGACCCAATCGTTCCTAGCTGACTTCCTCCTCCAAACCAATTACCACCAAGTAAACCCACTCCAAAGAGGAAGGCTGTTTCTGCCCAACTAGTAACCCTAGACGATGTTAACAGACGAGCGAATCGACCTAGCATAATTATCTCAAAAAAAAAAAAATTGTCTCCGGTCAAACCCATAAATCGACTGGGTGCTTGATGCTCCCGGAAGGTTTATATAATTGGATCATAGATCGATTTATCCATGATCCAATTATATTTGATCAATTGTCAACATGCCAATAAAATAATAAGGGTGCAACCAAATAGACCATAATAAATAAAAAAAAAGACTCACAGAGTCCACAAGAGCTGTCTTCTAGCCATAAAATATAGAAATATATCTACCCTAACCCCCCCTTTTTTTTTAGGAATCATAATGTCGTAATTCACTGAACAAATATAAATAGAATATTCATTGGGGGTATGGCATAAATGGGCCGGGAACCTAGGAAAAAAGATATTTTAATTTCCTTTTTTTTTTACAAAGCATATCGGAATCTTTTTTGCTATTACTCTAGATCGTATATACTGTATTTCTATCCCCCAATAGCTTATCTCGAAATAGTTTATCTCGAGCCGCCTATACATTGGGTTGGGATAAGCGAAACAAAGACTAAAGCTCTTTTCAAAGCTAGTCAATGATGACCTTCCATGGACTCGCCTATATAAGCCGCAGCTAAAGTTGCAAAAATAAGAGCTTGAATACCACTTGTAAATAATCCAAGGAACATGACAGGTATAGGAACCACTGAAGGTACTAAAGAAACAAGAACAAGAACTACTAATTCATCAGCCAATATATTCCCAAAAAGTCGAAAACTAAGTGATAGGGGTTTTGTGAAATCTTCTAGGATGTTAATTGGTAAGAGGATTGGCGTTGGTTGAATGTATTTACCGAAATAACCCAAGCCTTTTTTGGTAAGACCCGCATAGAAATAGGCCATAGACGTGGGTAAAGCTAAAGCAACAGTAGTATTTATATCATTCGTGGGTGCGGCTAACTCCCCCTGAGGTAGCTCTATGATTTTCCGAGGTAAAAGAGCCCCTGACCAGTTAGAAACAAAAATAAATAGAAACATAGTTCCAATAAAAGGAACCCAAGGACCATATTCTTCTCCAATCTGAGTTTTGCTCAAGTCTCGAATGAATTCAAGGATATATTCGAAGAAATTTTGACCGTCGGTCGGAATGGTTTGTGGATTTCGAACAGCTATAGTGGTTGAACCTACTAAGATAGCAATTACGACCCAAGAAGTAATAAGCACTTGGGCATGGACTTGGAAATCACCTATTTGCCAATAGAAATGTTGGCCTACTTCCACACCGGATAGATCGTATAACCCTTTTAGGGTGTTGCTGGAACATGGTAGAACATTCATATAGCCCTCTGACAGAAGTAGAACTAAAAAAGAAATTATTTTGATTCCACTATCTATTTCTCGACTCGCCTACTTGAATCGTGTATTTCGGATACCAAGGAATCCTCAAAAATCCCCAGTGATTTTTCTCTCTTTTTTTTTTTAGATTCAGGAAAAGTAACCGATTCCATAAATCCATAAATTTCTCGAAGTCATTGACTTATCTTATTATTACTTATCTTATTATTAATCAACGATTTATTATAGAGCTAGAACGGCCCTCACAAATTGCCGAGACTAATTTGTTAAGAATGAATCGAATTGAACCTATAGAATCATCATTACTTGGAATCGGAAGATCCGCAAGATCCGGGTCACAATTTGTATCGATTAAACAAATCGTTGGAATTCCTAAAGTTATACATTCGCGAAGAGCCTTATAGCCGTCTTGCTGATCAACGACGATTACAATATCAGGCAACCCAGTCATATATTTGATCCCACCCAGATAGGTTTCCAAGTGATATAATTGTCTCTTCAAGATTGCTGCATCTCTTTTCGGAAGACGGTTGAGTCTTCCCGTCTTTTGTTCCGCTTTTAAATTGCTGAACGTATGAAGTCTCCTTTCTGTAGTGGACCAATTCGTTGACATACCACCGAGCCATTTTTTATTAACATAATGACACCGAGCCCTTATTGCAGCCGATGCGACTGAATCAACTGCTATTTTTTTGGTACCAACTATTAAGAATTGTTTTCCCGTACTCGCTGCATCAAAAACTAAATGACAAGCTTCTGATAAAAAACGAGCAGTTCTAGTAAGATTTGTAATATGCCTCCCTTTACGCTTTGCAGAAATGTAAGGTGCCATGCGAGGATTCCATTTCTTAGTCTTATGCCCAAAATGCACTCCGGCTTCCATCATCTCTTCCAAATTGATGTTCCAATATCTTCTTGTCATTTTTCCCCACACTTCCTCTTTTTTTTTTTAAGAGACGAGGTGCCCTAAATAAAGAATTGTTCCGACGGAACCTTCTACCGGAGATTGACCGTTGATACAGGGGCCAAGCCATTAATTCCTTTCTATTCGTTATTATCTTTATTACCAAATCGAATAACTGGACTAGATAGTGAAAGTGAAGTTAAAGGGAGAAATTTGCTTTTAGAAATCATGAAATCCCGCAAATTAGCAAATTAGGATGGATCATGGACTTTCTTTGGGATGCAAGAATCAATCAAATAATTCTATGTGTTGGAATAAAATATCTCTTATTTCCCCCCCGAATAGATTCTTCTTTTTTATTTCCAAAGGAATGTTGCTGCGTTGTCTTGAACGGTACACGAATCCTTTGAATCCGGTACCAACAGGTATCATACCCCCCAGAACAACGTTCTCTTTCAGGCCTTTCAACCAATCGATACGACCTCGTAGAGCGGCTTTTGCTAAAACCCGAGCAGTCTCTTGAAAACTCGCTTCGGATATGAAACTTTGAGTATTCAGAGACGCCCTCGTTATTCCCAATAGGACAACTCGATAACAGATCGCTTCTTCTAAAGCGCGCGCTGTTCGTTCCGCTCGCAATAATCCTATGAGTTCTCCAGGTGAAAAAACATTAGACATTCCATCTTCTGAAACCAACACTTTTGATGTTATTTGACGCACAATAATTTCTATATGCCTATTATGGATTTGTACCCCCTGGGATCGATAAACCTTTTGAATTTTATTAACCAAAGAGATACGGCTTTGTGCTATGGTTAACTCAGCGCCAATCAAGAATCCCCAAGGAAGTCCAAGAATTCTTGTTATACATTCATTCCAACCTTCAACCCTCTCTTCTAGGTTCATTGAGATTGAATCAATCGAACGCACTTCTAACACTTGTTCCACTTTTGGAAGACCTTGCGTTATATCACTAGATCTCGATTTTTCATAGATAAATGTAACTACTGTATCTCCTTCGTAAAGGATTGCTCCATAATGGCCATGAACGGTGGCTCCTGGAGTAGCCAAATAGGGCTTAGCGGATCTTATTACTAAAGAGTCAACATGAACAATTATAATTTGCCCAGATTTGAGGCGCGGTCCATATTTGGATATACATACATTTTCACAAATCAACTGTCCAAGGCGAATGATTGTCGATGTCTCTTCACAATAGGCGGGCTGGAGCGAATCCCAATTCCACCAATTCCAATTGAATGGATTCAAAATCATGTTACTGCATGGATTGGGATTCGAAATTCTCCCACTTTCATCCATTAAATAATAGTTAAGTCCTTGGAAATTCTGTTTGAAATTCTCAAGGAGCAAATATTTATTTACCAAGATCCGATTCTGAGTTATTAAGTGGTAAGATGGAGAAAAATCCGCAATTTTCGCCACAATCCCTAAGGGACCCGACGAATTCCTAATTGGAATTCGGAGATCCCTTTTACTTTTCATTGATTCTTTTCTCACATTGTTGTTATATTTCAAACCGTTGAATGAACCCATTCGAAAACAATTCGATGATGACAAAATGATTAAAGACTGGGATTCCTTATTTCGACTCAACAACGTACAACTAGTTCCTTGATGTTGGGTAAGTGATTGTTGAATCCTTCCCTTGGAATAAAAAGGTTTGAGATTCATACAAGCTAATCGATTATCAGGGATCAATCCCGACCCTGCCGGATCATTCCTTTTTCTGTTATACGCGGACTTCGCTAAGTCCATTCTTAGGAAATCTCGAATCAGATCATTGACTCGTACTTCAACAAAGGAAGCATGAACCTCCTCTCTAGACGAACTCTTTTTGTCTTGGTCCCAATTCAAAACTAAACAAGTTCGAACTGATTGAATAGTTGTGTGAGAAATTCCTCGAATTGTTTTGCCATTTCCATAAAGGATATATTTGACAACTCTAAGTTGGAAACGGTCCCTTTCCTGCAAGAGATCGTGGGGGAAAAGTGTTGCTAAATGAATCTCGTCTTCTATTTCATCTGTGCCTACGGGTCGAACTAAAATAAAAGACTTTTTCTTGATAGGTGTGATCCGTTGGACATAGATCCCATTTTTCCATGTTTTTGATTCCTTAGCCTTTTTTTTTTCCGTGACTGGTAATATTAAGATGCCACTATGGCAGGATATCTTATCTGTCTCTCCCGGAAAATGGATCTCTCCAGAAAAGATTTTCAGTTCAATCCCCCCCTTTTTTTTCTCTACTCGGACCAATCCGCCTACCCGGCTTCTTATATTGAAAGTAATTTGCGTATCTACTCCAACAATACTATTGTTCCGCACCATTATGGAAGAGGATCCGGGTAATATATGTACTTCCTTGGGAATGAAAACTCCTTTCTTTTGGTATTTTTGCCTAAATTCTTTGGCTCTTCGAGACTCAATCAAATCCTCTTTTTTGACGATGGAATGCGTCTCTCTAGGCCCATATTTAGTACTGCCCGAACTGTTTCTTCCGTATTGGGGATCATCGAAATAAGCAAGAATACTCTTTCTCCGGAAAATGCCATTTATGGGTATTTCCATCGAGATACCTGAAGGAGGTATTAGTTCTCTTTCTCGTTCTTGATTAGATTGGAATGGAATGATGCATCTATTTCTTCGCCTCTTTGCCACTAAATCTGAATTTTCGTGGAGAATGGCAGGATAGATGAAATTACAATGACCATTGCATAGGATTCGATCAGGTCCTAAATAATCAAGAACTTTTCGGACACTTTTACCAGAAGGCCCCGCACTAAACAAATTATATCTCACTTGACCAGTAGTCACTGAGAAGCTAGACGTAGATCTTCGTTCAGCAGAAAGAGAACGAACATTCATTTGATCTTGATTCTGGCGGAGTGAAAAAGGGGCTCTACCGGATCTGCGCAGACCCCCTGATAATATCCATAAATGACTTGGTTTTGGTAAGAGATGAACATTCCCATATGTGGATTCAGCTGCATGATAGACATCCGTACTCCAGTGCATTTCTCCCTCTAAGTCGGAATAAATATGTTTTCGAACCTTCTCTTTCAAATTCAAGGTGGATGTTCCCGCGCGAATTTCAGCAATCACTTGTTCTGATTCTACATATTGATCATTTTGAACTAAAAGAAAACTTTTTGGTGGAATATTCACATTATGTGTAATATCCTGACTCTCAATAGTGACAGCCAGGTCGAGATAACATAGAAAAGCAGGATGTCCATGACGTGTACGTGTGGGATGAACGAAATCCTCGTTGAATTTAATTTTTCCATTAGAGGGGGCTCGTACATGTTCGGCAGTACCACCTGTGAACACTCCACCGGTATGAAAAGTTCTTAATGTTAGTTGAGTCCCCGGTTCCCCAATAGATTGACCCGCAATAATACCTACGGCTTCTCCCAATTCGATCAGGTCGCCATGAGTGGGACTCCGACCATAGCATAATCGGCAGATCCAAGAGGTACTCCTGCAAGTGAAGGGGGTTCGAATCGATATTGGTTGTGCTCGAAGAGTTATGAGTCGGTTAACAAGTCCAATCCCAATATCTTGATTTCGAATGGCGATGCATCGCGAACCCATATAGATATTGTCTGCTAATACACGACCCATTAATGTTTGGATCAAAATTCTTTCTGTCATCATCCCCTCTCGAGGACTCACAGAAATACCCCGGCTGGTGCCACAATCTGTTCTACGTACAATAATGTGTTGAACTACTTCAACAAGTCTGCGCGTGAGGTATCCAGCATCTGAGGTTCGTACAGCAGTATCCACAACCCCCTTGCGGGCTCCGTAGCAGGAAATTATATATTCCGTTAAAGAGAGTCCTTCGCGGAAATTGGTTTGAATGGGTAAATCAATCATTTGTCCTTGGGGATCTGACATTAATCCTCTCATACCTACTAATTGGTGTACCTGAGATGCATTTCCTCTAGCTCCCGAAAAGGACATTATATGGACCGGATTCAAAGGATCAGTCATCCGAAAATTCGGATTCATTTCTTGTCGCAAATACTCACTTGTAGCATACCATATCTCAATGGATTGACGTAATTTTTCCACCGCGTGTACATTCCCATAATGATAGTGTTTTTCCAAAATCAAATTTTGTTGTTCAGCATCTTGGACTAGCCATCCTTTCGAAGGTATTGTTAAAAGATCATCAATTCCTAATGAAATGGATGTAGTAGTGGCTTGCTGGAAACCCAGAGTCTTTACTTGATCCAGGATGTGTGATGTATAAGCCATTCCAAAGTGATCTATGAATCTGCTAATAAGTCGTTTTATGGCAGTTCCATCTATCGATTTATTGTGAAAGACCAGATCGGCCCTTTCTACCATAAGTACCTCCATATTCCGCTGAGTAGGATTCGACCAACAATAGGTTTGAGTCAGTGATTCGAAGACTTCCTTTCCTCGATCTTGAGTTGCGTAGAAATTCAGGCATTAGAATCGTAGTTGAATCGGAGAGACCCGAATTATCATAGAATTACTTAGCTTAGGTCCCCTATGAGCTATGAGCAGGCCCGACAAAATCCTTGTATGGCTTCTTCGATTTCTCGATAAAAAGAAATATGGCCAACAGTGGTTCGAATGTAGAGCCAAGGGATTTCTTTGTTTAGACTTCTTACTATTAGATAGTGACCAAAAATCTCATGATAGGTACCCAAAGATTCATATTGAACTTCGATGGGAACTTCTCTTGATGCAATAATGCGTTGATCGAGTCGCCACCGAAGCCACAAAGGACTTTCTAATTTGATTCGTTTCTGCCGATAAGCCCCCAGTGCATCATAGGAACCACAAAAATAGGGCTCTTTCTCTTTTGTATAGTTATTCTCGTCCATTTTCTTATTTTGATAGTTTATGCGATTCCACGGATTATACCTATTTGCACAAATACCTCGACGATTCCCGATCGTTAATATATAGAGTCCCATAAGCATATCTTGAGTTGGTACGGAAATTGGCTCTCCGATAGCTGGAGACAAGAGATTCATATGAGAAAACATAAGTAAACGCGCCTCTGCTTGAGCCTCCAATGATAAAGGTACATGAACAGCCATTTGATCCCCATCAAAGTCTGCATTGAATCCCTTACAAACTAATGGATGTAAACAAATAGCACGCCCTTCCACTAAAATGGGTTGGAATGCCTGGATGCCTAATCTATGCAGAGTGGGTGCTCTATTTAGCAATACAGGGTGCCCCTGCATAACTTCTTGAAGTATTTCCCATACAATTGGTTCTTTTTCCCGAATTTGCCTTTTCGCAACTCCTAGGTTGGAAGCAACGTGGTGTCTGAGTAAACCACGAATTACAAATGTCTGGAAAAGCTCGATTGCTATTTCGCGAGGCAATCCACATCTATGTAATGAAAGCGAAGGGCCCACGACAATGACGGAACGGCCCGAATAATCGACCCGTTTCCCAAGCAAAGTCTCGCGAAATCTTCCCTCTTTACCTTCAATTACATCCGAAAACGACTTGTAAACCTTATTATGACCGTCCTTCATTGGCTGTCCGCGGATCCCATTATCAAGAAGTGTATCCACGGCTTCCTGCACTAATTTTTCTTGACACATTATTGAGTCCCCTGGCGTAGATCTTTTTAATAGATTGGTAAGAGTATTGTTTCGATAGATAACTCTTCTATAGAGTTCATTAATATCCGAACTCATGAGTTTCCCCCCATCTATCTGAATGATCGGTCTCAATTCGGGAGGAAGCACTGGTAATAGGCACAAAACCATCCGTTCTGGTTCTACATTTGTTTGAAGAAAATGCTTAGCTAATTGCATGCGTCTAACCAAAAAATCCTTTCTTCGTCCAATTTTTCTATCTTCCCATTCATTACCGGTGGTCCCTTCCTCCCCTAGATCTTTCCATTCTAACAATGAATAATCTATAATAAGTCGCAAATCCGGATCGGCTAATTGTTCTCTGATAGCACTGGCTCCAGTAGAGATTTCTCGATTTCGAAATGTATCGAAGCCTTGAGTAGTAAAAAAAAGTGGGATGCTGTATTTCCGAGATTGAATTTCATATTCGAATGAGCCTCGTAATCGTAAGAAAGTAGGTTTTTTAGCTACGACCCTAGCAAAAAAAAAATTGGGATAGGTTCCTATAGGATTTCCCCCCTTCAAAATCGGACGTGAAGGTTTCCTCTCATCCGGCTCAAGTAGTTACAGATAAAGAAGGGGGTGCTTGTTCTCAAATTTTGTTCTAGAAAACCCCCAACCAAACAAAGTTCTACTCCTTACTCAAGTTCCCAGTCAGGATCAACCAACATTTCATTGATTCATTCTTCCTTTTATTTAGATCTTTGATTTCGATTTTCTAAATTCTTTATTCAATTAGGGCCTAAATGAAATGTGAAATTCTTGAGTAGTCTACTTCCCTTCCAATGATGAATCCCCCTCAAATCAAAGAAAAAGAATTCCTTGGAACTCATAAGGGATTTACTTGTCTATGTATCGTTCGATTCGATCTTTTAGGTCCCTACTTCACCTCGACGGTTATGACATGATGTCCTTAAGGCCTATATGCGATGAATAGACCTCTGTAACCATGTCATAGTTGCTTACTTGAACAGATTCTAACAGAAATGGAATGGCGAATTCCACGAAAGAAGTCTTTTTCACGAGGTACAACCAGCAATTCCTATGTATCTGTTACGGAATCGACCATAGATCAATTCCCTTTTCTTTGGGAGTATTAAATACACCCATAACTCTGAGCTTCATGCTACTCCTTTCAAGAGACATGTCAGAATCAGGGCATCCCAATCGGATTGAATGGGATGACAGTTTCTCATTCCCAATCTGTAAAATCAAAATTTTGATCAAATCACACATCGCAGTATACTAGGCCTTCTAATTTTTTAAGAGGTTTATCTAAAAGATTCGCGATATAACTAGGAAGACGTTTCAAATACCATACATGAGTTACCGGGCATGCCAACTTGATGTATCCCATTTGATATCTTCGTATCCGAGAATCAACAAATTCGACTCCGCATTGGTCACAAAATTTCAGGTCTTCTTTTTCATCTCCGATGACTCGATAATTTCCACAAGCGCAAATTCCACTCTTTATAGGCCCAAAAATTCTTTCACAAAACAAGCCATCTTTTTCTGGTTTAGTGGTCTTGTAATGAAAAGTATAGGGTTTTGTTACCTCTCCAACTATCTCTCCATTAGGTAGGATTTTCTTGGCCCAAGCACTTATTTGTTCCGGAGAAACTGATCCAATTCGAAGTTGTTGATGTTTATATCGGTCGATCATAGAAGAAAATTTTTGATTCATTCCGATCAAGCTTCCTTCCTATTAATCTGGAAATTCTTCTCAGATACAAGGAAATGATTCAATTCCAGAGCTAAAGATCGTAGTTCTCGAACGAGCAATCGAAAGGATTCTGGAGCATCCTCAGGTTTAGGTAATGTTCCTCCAATCATTGTAATCCCAAGGACTTCTTGCCGAGCTCTAATATGATCAGATTTATAAGTAAGCATCTCTTGTAAAATATGAGCAACGCCAAATCCCTCTAGTGCCCAAACTTCCATTTCGCCTACCCGCTGTCCGCCTTGCTTGGCCCTTCCTCTAAGTGGTTGTTGTGTAACAAGCGCATAATGCCCACTGGAACGCCCATGGATTTTATCATCAACTTGATGAATTAATTTCAGGATATAGGGCTTTCCTATGATAACAGGTTGTTCAAAAGGATCTCCCGTTCTTCCATCAAATATTCTGCTTTTTCCCGGATACTCAGGTTCAAATACCCATGGATTCGCTGTCTGCTTACTGGCTTCGTATAATTCTGAAAACACTAGTTTTCTCGAAGCCCCTTGCTCATATCTCTCATCAAAGGGCGCTATTCGATAATGCCTATCTAGCAGATCTCCCGCTAACCCGAGCGAGCATTCAAATATCTGTCCTACATTCATTCGTGACGGGACTCCTAATGGGTTGAAGACCATATCAACCGGTGTTCCATCTTGCAAATAAGGCATATCTTGTCTAGGCAAAATTTTTGAAATGATACCCTTATTCCCATGTCTTCCAGCGACTTTATCCCCTACTTTGATTTCACGTTTCTGTGAAATATATACACGAATCATTTCTGGATGATAACTGGAACCCCCCTTTTTCTGGATCCATCTCACATCAATAACTCGACCTCTGCCACCTATAGGTAGTTTTAGACAAGTTTCCTTTACAGTGGATACCGGAATGCCAAGTATGGCTCGTAATAATCTATCTTCCGGGGCACACGAGGATTCTTGCATCATCTGAGGCGTTAATTTACCTACTAAAATATCGTCCGTTTCTACCCAAGATCCAAGCATCACAATTCCATTTCCGTCTAAATGGCGGAGTAAATGGGCTTCCAACTGTGGTATTTCATTAGTGATCCTTTCAGGACCTTGGCTTGTCACATGAGTCTGAATTTCATATTTACGTATGTGAAAAGAAGTATAAATCTCTCCATATACCAGACGTTCACTAATAAGTACCGCGTCTTCAAAATTGTAGCCTTCCCATGGCATATAAGCTACTAATACGTTTTTTCCCAAAGCGAGTTCGCCACCAACTGTAGCAACACCATCCGCTAAAATTTGCCCCTTTTTAATGCAGTTACCCCGCTCAACCTGGGATTTTTGATGCATACAAGTATTTTTGTTAGAACGTTGATACATAAGCAATGGAATGTTTCGAATGTCCCCATGACTTGAGAAAATAATCTTGTCGCTATCGGTATAAAGGATCTTTCCCTCGTGTTCGGATATCGCAGAAACCCCCGAATCGAGAGCCACTTGGCGTTCCAACCCAGTTCCAACAATGCACTTCTCGGACCGAGAAAGCGGAACTGCTTGACGTTGCATATTTGAACTCATTAAAGCCCGATTCGCATCATTGTGCTCGATAAAAGGAATGAGGGAAGCTCCAATCGAAAAATATTGGAAGGGAAAAATGCTTCGAAGATGAATCTGTTCCCATGCGATAGTCAGGTATTCTTGACGGTATCGAGCTGGAACAACCTGTTCTTCCTGAATGCCCGGATTCAACGCCAAAGAAGTTCCTGTGGATACCATAGAGTATTCATCTCTACTTGATGATAAATAAACCATCCGCGCCTCGTTGGATCTTTCAGAAATTTCAAAAAATGGGCTTTCTAGAGACCCCCCGTGGCCAAGCCTAGCATGAATCGCTAAGGATCCAATAAGTCCAACATTGATTCCTTCAGACGTGTCAATTGGGCAAATACGTCCATAGTGACTAGGGTGGATATCTCGTATTCGAAAACTGGCCGTTCGCCCTGTCAATCCTCCAGGCCCCAAATAACTCAATTTTCGCCCATGAACGATTTGTGTCAATGGATTAGTTCGATCCAAAACATGAGATAAGGGATGGAGGCCGAAAAACGATTCATAAGTGGTTGTTAATGGAGTTGAAGTTACTAAATTACGAGGATTCGGTCTAAATTTATGCCTAATTGCTCCACAGAGAGTTCCTCGAACCGCATGTTCTAAACGAACGAGAGCCAAGCCGAATTGATCTTGTAAGAGATCCGCTACAGAACGAATACGTTTATTTTTCAAGTGATTCATATCGTCAAGTATACCCATTCCAAATTTCATTCCGATCAAATGATCCGCAGCTGCCAATACATCTCGGGGTAACAAAAATGTATTGTTCTGAGGTATATCAAGATTCAGTCTCTGATTCATATTTCGTCGACCAATCTTTCCTAACTCACATCTTTGTTGAAAAAATTTCTTTTGTAATTCCTTACATAAAGACTCGGACTCAGAAAATAACGGATCACCACCTATACAAGCAAATTGTTGATAAAATTCCAAAATGGCATTTTCTTTTGACCCGATCGTTTTTTTCTCCTTATCATTCGGGAAAGACAAGAAAATTTCAGGATAGCAAACATTATCTAGAATTTCTCTTAGATTCGAACCCATAGCTGATGATGGAACTAGAATGGATATTTTTTGTTTCCTACTCACACGAGCCCATATCCTTGCTTTTCTATCAATCTCTAATTCTGATCTTCCTCCCCAATCCGATATTATGGTGCCGGTATAGATAGAAATTCCCTTAGGGTCCAACTCTGAACGGTAATAAATACCGGGGCTTTGCAATATTTGATTGATCACAATTCTGTATATTCCATTGACTATAAAGGTGCCCAGGGAATTCATTAGAGGAATGTTTCCAATCAATATGGTTTGCTCTTGCATATTCCTACCGGTTTTCCAAATTAATCCCGCAGGTACATATAATTCAGAAGAATATGTGAGTGATTCATACACAGCGTCTCTTTCTTTTATCAAAGGTTCTACCAATTGATATGTTTCCACAAAGAATTGAAATTCAGTTTCTTGCTCGGGATCTTCTATTTTTGGGAACTTATAAAGTTCTTCCAGCAAGCCCTGATCAATAAACCTACAAAATCCCTCAAATTGTATCTGACTAAACCCAGGTATTGTATACATTCCCTCATTTCCATCTTGTAGCATCTTAAGTTTCCTTTTTTTCCAAAAAATCCCATTCATTCATTAGTGGCTCATTCTTCCTCGAACCCTCCGGGTCGAGCTAGCAATGATGGAATGTATATTCTGTTTACTAAATCGCATGAAATTTGAGCCAACTCCATATCATATATGGAATGTAGAAAATAGTAATGAAGAAACTACGTGTGGGGAAAGGTCGAAAGAGAATTTTATACTCAAATTCGAATTTTCAACAGATACAAATTTAGAAAACATTCCTAGAAACATAATTCTGTCGATGAGCTTTGTGGAGGTGGAGTCTTGTTATAGAATATCAAAAGTCATCCAATTTAGGATATTACGACCCGCATTATGACCCTTTTTGGTACCAGAAAAAGAACTGAGTCAAGATTGGATCAGTTCTCTAGGAATGAGAGAAAGACAGAATAATCAGGAACAGTAAATAGAGTTTTTTAGCACTTCACTTTTTCTCCACTTTTTCGCCGATTCCATTGTTCAAAAAAGGATTCGCAGAGAAGAAAGACATTTTTACCCATTTGTTATTTGTTAGTAGAATTCATGGATTCTAGTTGAAGTAGGTAAGGGGGGTTGTACCTAGGAAGCACACGCAGCTATAGCTATCTAACTATCCACTACTATCCCAGTTATACTTCGGGCAACACAGGCCAGACCGTGCTCGTGCTATATCATACATAATTTCGATTCCATGAATAAGAAGAATTCCCCGAATTCCCTTTATAGGCATATATAGCTAAGTTAAGATACCTGATTAGGGATATTTGTGTCACAATTTCTGTTCTGGGGTTTACATAGATACCGAATTCTTGTTATAATGGAAAGTGAATTGAAAGAGATTGATTCTTGATAAAGAATGGATATTGATAAATTGTGTATCAACTTAATTAGATTAAACGCAATTTGAGATCCAAAAACCTTTCATAAATTCAACTCAATAGTTAATGGTTCCAAGCTTACCCTACCTTTTTTCTGTAATGTCAAATCCACATTTTCTCTTTCAATAAAAAAAAGGGAGGGGTTAGTTCTTGATGTTTTGAGATACAATCGAAGGGAGCCAACTGGAGCCAAAGAAAGGCCGAAGGATTCCTTTTGCCATTTTTAGTAAAGGGATAAGGAAAGCGGGATTCAAGATGCAAATCCCATAAACATAAATAAAGAATAGCCCCATCCTAGCTATTTTCGATCAGTTTGGCGACATGGCCGAGTGGTAAGGCGGGGGACTGCAAATCCTTTTTCCCCAGTTCAAATCTGGGTGTCGCCTGATCAACAACAACAACAAAAACCGAAATCCCTTATTATCCTTTCTGCTGATAAAACTCGACGTATTTTTGCCCCAGCGGAAGCGGAATAAGATAAAAAGACTAAGACGGCTGGTACTTGCTTTCTTTTTAAAATTTAGAGACTCTATTCTATCTCAACTCTTGCGTCTAGGCTCCAAGGAAGGATTCTAGTATAGGAAAGTCTATCTATCAAGACTTCCGGATTCCCTTCCACTATGTCTACCTACTGACTGAGTTTTGGGTTAGATTGGATAGTCGGGTGGGGAATCTTATTATTCGTTATGGAAAGGGTGTAAGATACCTTGGATACAGACTTACGAGAGTCTCTGAATGCTCAAACATCCAATCTTGGATTGGATAGAGAATTGCCTTTGATAGACTCAGAAAAAAACTTCTTTCTTTTCGGTAATCCCCAATCACGAATGTAATAGAATAGACCCGACTGTCTCACAGAGACAGTCGGGAGACTTTAAGTATTAGATTAAAGGGGTAAGTAGAGATATGTAATAGGTAGTGCTCCATCTTGATTGTCCATGTTTCCGTGGGCAATAAAAGAAATAGTAGATCTTACTATTCCTACATATTCCGTTACTAACATTCACTTGAGAATACTAAGGGAGTAACTTCGTCTCTTACTTGTGTTTAACGCTTACTGATTCTACCAGAAATCTTATAGCCGCTTCTTGCGGGTGGAGTTTTTGAATTGATTTCTTAATAGCGTTTGGCGCAGAGTCCCTTTTTGACTCTGCGCTATGGATTCCACTATTATTATAGTAGTGATCAATAATGGAAGAATTCCTTGATAGTCATAGAGATGGGGGACATCATTCATATGGATATAGTAAGTCTTGCTTGGGCTGCTTTAATGGTAGTCTTTACATTTTCTCTTTCACTTGTAGTCTGGGGAAGAAGTGGACTCTAGAGGTACGACTCATTGAGTTGAGTAATGAAACTTTCTCAATTATTTCATATATGGTTCTGCAAAACGGTTCTAAAGAAAAACACCTCCATTTCAAAATTCTACTGGAATCGAGTAATGGAATCTATGAATAATAAAATAACCTTTCAATCAAAAAAAAAAGAATTCCCATATTCTTATTCTAGATCTTTAGAAAGTACAACTTTCTAGACTAATCGATAGTATGGTAGAAAGGTTCATAGAGCTCTTTCTACCATACTATACTATCGGATCTTCGCTACTGCTGATTCTAGCCCGCTTAGTTCATTTAATACGTGGAATTTGAATCCCTTTCATTTCTTCAATCATGGATAAGAACTAAGAAGTCAAGCTTCATTCAAATTAATCATTTTGACTGACTGTTTTTACATATATAATAAGTAAAAAGGCAGTAGGAACTAGAATGAACAGTGCAGTTTTTTTTTTTTTTACTTCAGAATAACTCGGGATCTAATCCCATAGAGATGAGAAATCGTCTCCTGTAAATTCAATGAGATTAATTGCATCTCCATGATATTTGATATTCAAATTGAATTGGATCCATATCACGAATACCAATATATGATCTCTCAAATAGATTCATCGTCGAGAATTTCATAGTATAATATAACATAAATCCTTTATCCGTAACAAATCTAATTTTGGATTCCTGATCCAATCAAGAATCCCGTTGATTTTTTTCAACTCTTTTCTATGGTCTTCCTTATACAATCATCTGATAAGGTATCCTCTGACCCGTCTTCCATTAGTCACAAACAGGAGAACTTAAATGAAAAAAAGGAGTTAAGTTCGAAACTAAGGTTTTTAGGATCTTTTTTTCTTGACAGACAAAGAGAGAAATAGGGGTCCCAGTCTAAAATCTGGGAAATTCCGAGAAAGTCATTATTTTTTTTTTTTGAGTTTGCTCTTTCTTTGATAAGACCCCTTTTTTTATAGGAAGAAAAATGGTGCATTCCCTCACATCGATCACAAATTTGCAACAATTCAGTGTGCAATTTGAATGAGCTAGATTCTTTCCAATTACGGACCGAACTTACATAAAATCGGAGCTCGAAAGGGGGGGGGGGTAGTTTTCCTATTCTATCGGGGTAACTCGGGTAAGGTTAAGTGCGTTTTGTATCGTACAATAAACGAATCGAATTTTGGTTTTGTTATGGGTTCTCGGAAAACAGATGGGTATTCCATTTCACAGATCAGGAATCAAAAAAGACAGACCAGTATGGTCTCTCTTGGAATCCGGAATTGAATATGGTACTACCAACACTCGTACCAATCTACATTAGTATGGTCTCTCTTGGAATCCGGAATTGAATATGGTACTACCAACACTCGTACCAATCTACATTACATAGGTCTCTCATTGGTAGTTATTTACATTACAGAAAATAGAAAAATGAATTGATGGATTCCGCCGCTCCGGGACTGGCGGGACTCGAACCCGCAGCTTCCGCCTTGACAGGGCGGCGCTCTGACCGATTGAACTACAATCCCAGGGAAATAAGGTTTAGAGCATACCTATTTGCTTTCATTCAAACCATTTCTAGTTAGAATTGCTGTGTTAGCAGAGCGTCACGCGCAGTGTATGTATATTCCAGGGATAGGGACTTTAGTGAAGATGACACGTATTACTAGTAATTCTATTGTCAAATCGATTGAGAATCCATCTTTCAATGAAACTATTTTTTCTTTCCTTTTTTCTATTTCGAAATCAGGATATGAATCTAGATCATTCGAAAGATCAGAATATGTAGGAACAAATAAACAAAGATATAAGAGAAAAGTGGAGTCTTTTCTTTATTCCCCCGTATCCGGATTAGTCATGTTTCTGGAGTCCAAATAAAATTGCTTCTATCATCTCGTAGGGATCGGCGAAGTTTTGGGCCGAGCTGGATTTGAACCAGCGTAGACAAATTGCCAACGAATTTACAGTCCGTCCCCATTAACCCCTCGGGCATCGACCCAGAAAGAATCCAGTCTAGACTTCCGGATAATCCATGATAAACTTCCTTTCGTAGTACCCTACCCCCAGGGGAAGTCGAATCCCCGCTGCCTCCTTGAAAGAGAGATGTCCTGAACCACTAGACGATGGGGGCATCCCCGCCCGACCTCCTACTATGTTCATAGTATGAACAGTTTTTTGGAATTGTCAATAGAATGGAATGGTATGACTAGATCCGAAGAATCCTTCCGGCTTTCAGAATTCCATCAGAATTCCATAAATTTTTTTGATTGATTCAAAAAGGGTACTGTAGAACTTGTAAATCAGGGATCCTCAAGTAAGCGAAAAAAGTATTTTTTCTATCAAAATTCAGGGTACGTGTCGAATCTCTTCATCACATGATTCGCTGAAATATCTTGGATCTCTGTCGAATTGGGTATCAATCAAGTGAATTCCGTCGGGGGTCCATAAAAAGCTATTTAGGGTAGGTCTTGCAAAAATGCATTGCATTGATATTTCTCAAATCAAAGAGAAATAAGCATTTTATCCGAGATTTCCTAAGGAAAAAAGGGGGTTGTTCCTCA